TACTCACCTGGTCCATGCACATTGTTCTTTCCAGGAGGTTGGCCGCCTATCCTAGATCTTCCCATTTTCAAGAAGATCCCGGGCTCGATCTGGTTTAGTATCAAGGTTCTTCTCTTTCTGTTCCTATATATATGGGTCCGTGCAGCATTTCCACGATATCGTTATGATCAATTAATGGGACTTGGCCGGAAAGTGTTCTTGCCTCTATCATTAGCTCGGGTAGTCCCTGTTTCTGGTCTTTTAGTCACCTTTCAATGGCTTCCTTAATTTGATTATGTGCGAGAAATTGCCCTCTTGAGTAATGGGAAGCGGGCTAGTCCCCGAAAATGCCCGTTAATAAAGCAAGTTGGGGAAAAAATCTTCCTTGTTAGTTACTCATTTCTTCGGTCGAGCGTTCTCCGGACGTCGAGAAATCTATCACTCAATCACTGGCCGCTCTGTCATTGTCTGATTTTAGGTTTCTGATCACACTCGAAATTATGTATCTACTTATCGTATTTTTGCCCCTGCTCGGTTCCGTAGCAGGTAGTTTTTTCGGACGTTTTCTAGGATCAGAAGGAAGCGCTATTCTGACCACTACGTGTGTTTCATTCTTCGCGCTGGGAGGCTTCCTATCTATCTATAGGATTTATTACTTTCGTTTGAAAGGACCACTGAGGGGGATTATCTATCTCTTTTTGGTCTTTTCCATGGGGTTCGTGGGATCTTTGATCCGGATCGAAGTCATCCACCTAGTGGGGGGTCTGGCTTTGCCCGTGTTGGGACTTTTTGTCTTGAATGCAATAGGGGGGCAAGCACTTCCTTCTACCGGCCCTTCCGGGTCGGGCAGTTCTTCCATGTGGGAGGAAGATTCCTTTGAACTGGGAGTTCTCGAGGAATCCGACTCCCCCCCGGCAGGGGGGTCCCGAACGGAAGAGGGGGAACCCTCGGTAAATCAGGGCAGTCCCCTCCCGTCCCAAACGGAAGAGGGGGAACCCTCGGTAAATCAAGTGCCCCAGGAAGCTGGGCCTGCGCTTCCAGCTAATCCAGTCCCTCCCGGGGGGGAGGAAGCTGGGCCAGTAGTCCCCTATCCATACAGGAGGGATGAAATGATTGGGGGGGATAGCGTAGAGGCGATAGAACGCCGCCTTCTGGCGAAATACCCCGAAGGCTCTCCCTCTGCGGAGATCATAGAGATGGCCCGAATAGAGGCCGAAGATCTATTCGAGATCAAAGCCCAAATCATCCAACGGATGGCTCTATATGACCCAACCGGCGATTGGATGGCGCGTGGGGCTCGGGCCCTCGATAATCCGAGGACCACTAGTGGGGAAGAGTCCTTGGAGCGTCTTTATGATATATGGAAGGACCTCCAAGAAACCGGGCCCCTCTCGGACGAGTTTTCTCGTTTACAAGAGAAAGTATTCCTCAAGAAAGGCGGCCCTGGGGGGGACCCTATCGCATAAGGTCTGCAAGCCTTTCGGGATGGGCTTTTGCTTCTTTCTTTATTTTTCGATATGCCGCTTCTTCGCCAGCAAGGAGCGAGAAAACAAAGTGGGCTGTAATGATGTCAGAATTTGCACCAATTTCTATCTATTTAGTGATTAGTCTGCTAGTTTCTTTGATCCTACTCGGTGTTCCTTTTCCATTTGCTTCCAATAGTTCTACCTACCCAGAAAAATTGTCGGCCTACGAATGTGGTTTCGATCCTTCCGGTGATGCCAGAAGTCGTTTCGATATACGATTTTATCTTGTTTCAATTTTATTTTTAATCCCTGATCTGGAAGTAACCTTTTTCTTTCCTTGGGCAGTACCTCCCAACAAGATTGATCTGTTTGGATTTTGGTCCATGATGGCCTTTTTATTTATTTTGACGATTGGATTTCTCTATGAATGGAAAAGGGGTGCTTCGGATCGGGAGTAAAGTGATAGGGCACAAAATGGGGGGAAAAAGAAAGGAAAGAGAATAATGCCCACGTTTAATCAATTGATTCGTCATGGTAGAGAAGAAAAACGGCGCACGGACCGTACTCGAGCTTTGGATAAATGTCCCCAGAAAACAGGAGTATGCCCGCGTGTTTCAACGAGAACACCGAAAAAACCTAATTCCGCTCCACGTAAGATAGCCAAAGTACGGTTGAGCAATCGACATGATATATTTGCTCACATTCCGGGCGAAGGTCATAATTCGCAGGAACATTCTACGGTGTTAATAAGAGGAGGTAGAGTTAAAGATTCGCCAGGTGTAAAATCCCATTGTATTCGAGGAGTAAAGGATTTGATGGGAATTCCGGGTCGAAGAAGAGGCAGATCAAAATATGGTGCAGAAAAACCCAAATCGATATGAATGGAAGATGCCTCTGGAACTAGTATCGGTCAGTCGGTGGAACAATCACAACGTTACGCCCCAAAATAAAACTATATGGAGCCGTTACGAATGACCATAATGGAGTCTACTACACTAGCCAAGAAAGAGTGCATTTGACTCACTTCGCCCGTGGGGGTGGCAGAGGAAGCCTAAGGCATGCCCGGGCTAGTGTAACTGATCTCGCTACTCAATCCATATCGTCAGTTATATGGTTGCTTCATCCAAGAGAGGGTAAGAAGGTTCGAAATCATCAATGAGAGCAGGCTATCGCTTCCTCCTTACCCTCTCATCGACTGCTGGTAGTTGGCTGACTTGGTTGATGGCTTTATGTCATATGTGTGCCAAGTTAGGAAGGTTAGACCGACTAATTGAAAGGCTTTTTCGTTGAGAATAGTTTGAAGTTCCCTTCTTTGTAGCATTGTAAGTTATTTCCTTCTTTAGCTTATGAATTTTTTTTAGGGAAAAGAATGAGAAAAGTGACAGTGGAAGGAGGGAAAGCTCCTTATTTTACCCGTTCTAAAAGAAGCTCGATTAAGCAGGAAGACCTTTGGTCTCCTGTTCTCTAGCTTAGTCAGTTAGTGGTATCCGTCGGTCGGTTAGCAGATTTGCAGATAGAAAAGGCTAGCCAGCCTAAGCCGATCCCGAGGAAAGGGGCTATAGGATTGCCCACGACAAGCATTGGATTTATTTTTTGATGATCTCCGACTCCTAAGTCTTCCGCGTGCCTTATTCCACCCTCAAAAAACGATTTTCGTAGTTTATCAGCCCGTCTTGCCTCACACTTCTACTTCAGGAGCTTGCCTTGAGGGTACGATGACGATCTTAGTCCGAATAACTGCTTCAGGGTGGGAATGAATAGAAGGCCGGTGCTAAACGCCCAATGCTATTTATACGAAAAGACTGATCGAACCAATGAAGTAAGGCTTTTTAACACTACTTTCAAAGGTAGAGGCAAAAAGCCCACTTTTTAGCGACATGATAGCATGAACTCTTCCCCCGATGTAAACATTTCCTGCCTAACAGATTTGTAGACGTCCAGGAAGCTTAAGATCTTAACAAGAAAGATATAAGGCGATGGCGTCGCCAATTGCATGAAAGAAAGGCCTTTTAGGGGAGTTGGCTCGTGTGTGGAGTGAATTCCTCTGTCCTGTGTGCGGAAGGCATATGAAGTAGTCCAGTAAGGATTCAAGTCAGGTTGTATTTGGATTTTGCAACTCGGAAATTATCATAGATTGATGATCCTTTCCTTACCCTACTGCCTATCAACATTAAAAATATGCAAAATAGCCCTTATATAAATATAACCAACCCGATCTACGAGTGGATATTGCCTTTTTTTTCATCGGCGATCTTTCATAGAGTTGCCGAAGCCAGAAAATCTGCTAATGCAATCCGCAGAATTACATCAGATCAAGGTGTGGATCTATTTCGAACAAGTGATATCCAAGAAGAAGCCATTCGTTACTTCTCCAACCTGTTTCAGTTTTCACCGGTGAACCACACTCGAGCCTCTATCTCATCCCTTCGCTCTCTTATCGACTTCATCAGATGCTCCAACTAGATGCAAGCGAATCTTCTGCAACAGGTTAACTACGGAGGAGATTCCAAATTGTCTTTTCAGCATGCCGCTCGACAAATCCCCTGGCTCGGATGGTTTTCCAGCTGACTTTTACAGATTAACTTGGGATATTGTTGGCCCGGACTTTGTTGTTCAAACTAAAAGAAAGAACGCTAATCAAATTCTTGTTATTAAAGGTCCGATCTGATGTTTACGATTTGTTGTGGTTAATCTTCCCAATTGACTAAGTGCAAGTTAGAACATGGTAGCTTCTGATTCACGGCCAATGAGACTCCGCTTGCGAGCTGAACTCTTTTTGGCATCATTCGCAGTGAGAGAAGAGAGCATACGCAGTGAAGAAGGGAGTGGAGCTTATATTTCAAAGTATATTAAAGGTATTCTAAAATCAAGATTATCCCGACGTGAGCAGTCACGCTGGAATATAATAGATGATACAACTTCTATGGCTTTCTTTGAAGAATTTGCGTCTCTTAATCCAGTTTTTCATACTTTCTTATTTTACGGGAGGAGAGACGGAGAAGATCTTTCTTTTCACATTGTTGGGTTTTTTCGTCTATCGATACGGGGTTACATATTCTTTTTATGGGAAAGCTTTTAGCTACCGAAAAGGATCCGAGCAAGCTCATCTTCTAGAATCAAATCACATCGAAGAAAGGTAGCACTGGAAGGGCAGAGTACTCAATTTTTTTATCTTTGTGCAAGTAATGATCGTGTCAGCATCTTTTGGTTAACTGATTCAGTTACCGATCAATCTGGCCCTAGGTTCCCTAGCTCCAACGCGGAAGGACTCTCATTTCGTCCAGATCTTTGCTTTGCGGCATCTCCAACTGTAAGCTCTGATGGACCAACACTTATGCATGCGATTTCAAGTCTTCATAAATGAGAAAGTTCGAGTCATTACACAAGCAAAGGATAGCTATAACGAGAAAAAGGTATTTGATTTTGCTAATCCCAAGGGGAATGTGAAATGTGGAATGAATCAGGAAATAGCCCTTTGATTTATCAAAAATACAGAAGTAGTAGTCTTCCCGGGTCTCACTGTTCGGATAACTTTCCTTTTAATCCTACTGCATAGGCAAGATCTCATCCTTCGGCGAATCATGTGGGGCTCAGAAGAGTGCTCCCTACGACGGTAAATCGGGGCAAAAGACCCTTTCTTCGACGACGTGGACACGGGGAGGGAGCAGGCGAAGCGTGTCGTTCGTAATGGAAAGAAAGAGACCACTACTTCGCCTCTTTGTTGGACCGCCGGCGCGAACACAGTGGTCTCTGATCAGGACCAGGAACCAATTCGAATTTGGATCTTGACATGTTGGTGGTTTTTAACCGTAGGCATCTTGCCAGGAAGTTGGTGGGCTTATCATGAATTAGGTCGGGGTGGCTGGTGGTTTCGGGATCCCGTAGAAAATGCTTCTTTTATGCCTCGGGTATTAGCCACAGCTCGTATTCATTCTGTAATTTTACCCCTTCTTCATTCTTGGACCTCGTTTCTTAATATTGTGACTTTTCCATGCTGTGTCTCAGGAACCTTTTCAATACGGTCCGGATTGCTAGCTCCCGTTCATAGTTTTGCTACAGATGATACACGAGGAATCTTTTTATGGTGGTTCTTCCTTCTAATGACCGGCATATCTATGATTCTTTTCTACCAGATGAAGCAGCAGGCATCGGTCCGTAGAACGTATAAAAAAGAGATGGTTGTGGCGCGAAGTACTCTTGTGCATCTACGTCACTCGGCTCGCGCGCAACCCCGCCCCGTTATGTTATGGAAGAATTGAACTTCTTGCTGGGCTGGTTATTCAGAGCCAGCAATTGGCTGCCGGATTTCGTCCTGCAATGAGGCAGATCGCTTCGGGGGGTCACTGTGGCGTGGCTGAATGTAGAGCAGTCCGCCCCTACAGCGTTTGATCAGTAGATTATTTATAACTTCGGAAGATGGTCAAGGTACGAAGTGACAAGCCACTGCGCTAGATGCGCATGTGGTCGTAGTAGTCGGCTCGTCGCTACTTTTATCCAAAGAATAAGGCCTACAAGCTCTCTGTTTGGAGACAGAACAACGTTATAAGTTCTGAGTCGTATGAAAACTAGCGGTTTGGGGGAAATAGCGATTTATCAATAACATAGAATAAACAAGCTTGCTTGGCAGACTGGAAGATAAAGGCAAGCAGCAACATAGAGTACCTTGACCTGCTCGCTGGGGACATAAGGATTGACATGTGCCGAGACAGCTGTCCCGCGGATTAAGGAATCCGCAAAGGCTAATGCCATAAGACGAGCAAGACTAAAGAAAGAGAAGATCGGTCCTCGTCCACTCGGAAAGCTTTTTCTCATCATAGGGGGACGGAGACGGTTAGTCAGCATTCCACTACCAACGAGCAGCAAACTCCTTGCGACTCTAATTGAGAAAAACCCAACAACGGCCACCCTCCCTAGGTGTAAGATAATAGGGCTTGATGCCTAGCGGCTTCCTTTTACGGGTTGTCCTATCTCACAGGTTTACACCTTTTAGGAATGAATGTTCCACGAGTCGTGATGCTTTGATTGTCGTCTTTCGAATGAAGGATTTGTCTAGCTAATAAACATCATCCTTCAGTCCGCGCCGGCATTCCAGAACGAATTCTTATCGCTTAGCACAAGCGCTAACCCTGACAAGGCCCTACATCGCATATGCAGTTGGAGTGGTTAGTCGATTCATGCAAAATCCAAAGAAACCTCACTTTCGACGAATATTGAGGTACATGAAAGGAAGACTTGACTATGGTCTTCTGTATAAGAAAGGAGAACAGTGTAAGATAGTTGGCTATTGTGACGCCGACTATGCTGGTGATCACGACACGCGTCGATCAACAACTGGAAACGTGTTCAGGCTTGGTTTAGGAGCAGTTTGTCTTTGAAAAGTAAGCGGTGTTTTAGCCGTAACCCTTGTTGGAAGAGAATACCACGTAGGAGTGAAAACTCCCCTGCTCATCTATCTTCATTCCAAAGGCGAACATTTCAATTGAGTGACTGTAACTGCTATCTATAGTTTACAGTCAGTAGTTCTTAACCAACCGCCCAGCTTTATAAAGCTTTAAGAGGGAATAGGGAGTAAGGGGGACCTTCGCTTCATTATCAAATTGACCTGGACCCTCTTTCTTCTCCTGCTGCAGATTTTGCCCTGCGCGGATTCTGGAGCTTCTTCTTTAGTCTAGGATTTCAAATAATAATCAAATCAAAAGAAGCGGCTGGGCGAGAACAAGAAGCGGTCGTCGTACGCCGGCCGGTAGCTCTACTAAGCGAAGAACCGCTCGCTGCCTTTTCTTCGCGAATAACCATGTGGAGTGGAGGTAGCCTAGGAGAAGAGAAGCAAGCTACCTTCGCCTACCTCCCATCTATAAGCGGCAATGGTAAGAGCTGGTAAGCATGGTAACTGTATCGGCTAAGGGGCCGGCGCTCCGCGTTCTATCTAGGTTCCGCTCTGACCTTTCCCCACCTCACATAGAAGAAGGGGAAGCCCTTCAATAGAAGAACCCGTGTGAGTGGGAGGATTGAATCATTCATTCATCGGATACGTCTTTTCCCGTGATCCATTTCA